GACTAGCCAAGAATTTCAGTGTGCGAATCCAGGGTTCATACTCTAAAACTTATTCTCATTTTATCAATTGTTGGAATTTTGCTCGAAAAAATTATGCATTTTCTAGGGTATTTTTTTATTAAAGATCTCATCGAAAACTTACAGCAGCTTGCCAAACAAAAGCTAAGAGAAAAAAAAATAAAGGGATGACTGGCATAATATCTACGATTGGATTCAAAAAAGCATAGGCTTCAGGCAATTTGCCAAAGAAAAAACTATTTGAAGAAAGAGTGGAATTCATACAAATACAGATCAAACTAACGGTATTAAGCATAACAAACATTTTGTTCTTGGAGATAATTGCAATTTGATTGAGTTTTTGAGATAAGAAAAAAGTTAAGTAAGATAAAAAAAAATCCTTCTTTTTCTTTGAATCCACCCAATCAAAAATTCTCCAATTCTCAAAGGAGAATAGAAGAAATCATATTTTCATAGAATATCTTAATTGAATTCTATGTAATGATCAATAAATTCCGTTAAATTCTATATCTATCTGTATCAAAATCCTAGTACGGATCTTTTCTATAGATATTTGGACTGGAATTGACAAATAACTAATACCAATATTATTGTTTGTTAGTGTGGATTCTAAATTGAAATGGGGCGTGGCCAAGTGGTAAGGCAACGGGTTTTGGTCCCGCTATTCGGAGGTTCGAATCCTTCCGTCCCAGAGCATATGCATTTTTTTATCCTACATTATTATTATTTTCCTAGAACTAAAAATAAGTAAGAGAGCGTATTTAATTTAATTTGAATATCTCTTATAATCTCATTAATATATTAATATATATATGATCCATATCATATAGAATAAGAAATAAGTTATAGAGCCGATGTCTTTTCTATGAATTTAATCGGATTTTATTTAGGTATTTCGTCTTTGGCTCGAATGAAAAATTGGAAATCTATAGAATGATTGAGGCAGGGGTGAGTTATCCTATTCCTTAATTCTTCACTTTATTTATTATGACAAAATTTGATTATTGAACGATTTTTGATTACTCAATTCCATGTTAATCAAAAGACATATCAAATAAAAAAAAATGGAGAAATTTTTAATTTTTTTTATAGCTTATATGCTAGATATCGTTCTATTTCACTGACAATAATGGAATTTTGATATTCAAAAAGTAGAAATAGTTTAATCAATCCTATTGAGTCATTTGAAGATGACGATTCAAAATGGTAGTCGTTTCTATTTTTCTATCTAGTTTTATTAGTAGAATTTTTTATGTTAAAGATGCTGGCTTGCTAAGAATTTTTTCTGAAAAAAAAAAGAGTTCTATACATATCATAACACAGATCTTAAATATATCATATATAGATTATATATAGAAGAAAAAGTATAGATTACGATGTGTACTATATGTATAACTGAACCGATGACTATTCCTGATTCCAAAAATTGAATCAATTCCATACCTGTTCTAAATTAATTAGAGGAATGTTATGGTAAAACTTCGTTTGAAACGATGTGGTAGAAAGCAACGTGCGACTTGAAGGACACGATCCTTTGTGGATTTGTACATCCACCATTTTCGGTAATGAAGGTGCTCTTGGCTCGACATTGTTTGTTCTGTTACACTCGAACCCTTCTTTTTTTTTTGGGGGGGGTTGTAAAGAGTTCACGATGAAGCTCGAGTAGAAAGAATTTATTTATTTCTCTGGAACAAGGATCTAGGGTTAATGCCAATTAGTCAATTGTAACAACTTCGTAAATATATCTTCTTCCATATATAGAAATTGAAAGGATCCTATTCTATCAAGTTTGCAATTAAAAAAAAACTTGTTGAAATTGATCCCATTTTTTTTATTCAAAGTGTATCACGGAGAATCAACTATTCCATATGATTCTTGAATTCAATAAGGGGTATGTTGCTACCATTTTGAAAGCATTAAAAAAAGAAGCACCGAAGTAATGTCTAAACCTAATGATTAAAATTTAAGGATAAAGGACCCAAGAACAAGGAAACCTCTTTTTAATTGTCTGGATAGTCTCAACAATTGGATCAGATTAAAAAAGGATCTAAATCTAATTTGAAACAAGATAAATAAAAGAAAGGGGGGTAAAGACCACTCAATAAATATCTTTCACTACAGATTTTTCTTTTAGTTTAGCTAGTTGAGAGTTTTCCAACTTGAGTTATGAGTACGAATGGTTTTTTTTTCAGTAAGGAAAAAACGGAAATCCTGGTCGAATTTATTGTTCTAATTGATTGTATAGGTTCTTTTGTGATTTCATTTATTAAAATATTAGAATTGCATACATAGACAAAACTTCGAATCAAATCATTTTTTTCTCGAGCCGTACGAGGAGAAAACTTCCTATACGGTTCTAGGGGGGGTATTTTTCATATACATCTATCCCAATGAGCCGTCTATCGAATCGTTGCAATTGATGGTCGATCCCGAAGAGAAGGAAAAGAACTAAAAAAAGTGGGATTTTATGATCCAATGAAGAATCAAACTTATTTAAATGTTCCTGCTATTGTATATTTCCTTGAAAGGGGTGCGCAACCCACAGGAACTGTTCAGAATCTTTTAAAGAAAGCGGAAGTTTTTAAGGAACTTTCGTCTAAGTAAACCAAAGTAAATTAAATAAAGACCAAGGGAGGGGGGTAGCAATTTGTATAGAATTTTGTAAAATCATTCTCTACTTGTTTTTGGACCCCCTTTTTTCTATTATATTCGTATCGATTTATCATTGCTTCCGTTGGATCCCATGGTCTAGAACGAAAAATCTTTAGTTTGTTGATCCCATAAATAACAAATTTAGGGATTTCCTTCACTTCAGTTGTGTAGTTTTTATTTTTATTAGATTCCTAAAATACATCTAATCTATTAATCTATTAGGGACTCAAAAATACGATATTCTTTTTTAAGCCCTCCTTTTTTAGTTTTCCCATTTATACTTTTACTTTTGGGATTATATCTATATGTAAATTAGATATGTAGTGTTAATCTCAGACAACTTTTCATTGCATTATTAAATTGCAATTCTGTAAATAAAAAGAAATTTCACTAAAATTTCTTTTGTTTTTTCCACTGTATTCTTTATCTCAACATTTATATTGACAACAGTGTATTGAACAAATATAATTCATCTTGATAGCGGAGGGGGTCCGTTTTTGTCCATTCCATAGGTTTTTAGGTTTTACCTTATTCATGGACTTTATCCATTTTTACAATTCTTTATCTCTTTTTTTCTTTTATCTAATAATTTCTTGTATTTTCATTCAATGGATTTGTTTTTGTGTTTCGAATCCATTAGAAAATCCGCTTTTTTTATTTCTATTTTCTTGGGGTTGCTAACTCAACGGTAGAGTACTCGGCTTTTAAGTGCGGCTAGAATCTTTTACACATTTGGATGAAGTAAGGAATTCGTCCATACCATTGGTAAAGTTTTGAAGACCACGACTGATCCTGAAAGGGAATGAATGGAAAAAACAGCATGTCGTATCAATGAATAGTTCTGAGGGTATTTTATTCTTATCGGATCGGTATAAAAATAAAACCCTGTTCAAATTGTTGGAACAGAACAAAAAAAAGTTGGGTCAAAGGAATAAATGGATAGGGCCTTAGGGCTTCAATTAATTATCAGAAAGAAAAAGCAACCAGCTTTTGTTCTTAATTTGAATAATTTCCCGAGCTAATTAGACGTTAAAAATATATTAGTGCCTAATACGGGAAGGACTTCTGCCCCTCGGGGTCGATTCTATATTTTTTAATGAATCCTAACTATAGGCATTCTCTATTATGGAATAGAGATGTGTGTGTAAAAGAAGCAGTATATTGATAACGAAAGTTTTTTTCCAAAATCAAAAGAGCGATTAGGTTTCAAAAATAAAGGATTTCTAACCATTTTGTTATCCTATTTCATAAATCTATTAAATGAAATGGAAAAAACAAAAAAGTGCAGAGGATCCGTTGATAAGTTTACCTGTCTCCGAGGTATATATTTTTATGAGAATACCTTGTTTTGGCTATATCGCACTATGTATCATTTGATAACCCCTAAAATATTCTACTTTTAATTCAAAGAGAATTTCAAATGGAGAAAATCCAAAGATATTTACAGCTAGAGAGATCTCAACAACACGACTTTCTATATCCACTTATCTTTCAAGAATATATTTATGCATTTGCTCATGATCGTGGTTTTAGTAGATCTATTTTGGCGGAAAATCCAGGTTCGGCCAATAAATCCAATTTACTGATTGTAAAACGGTTAATTACGCGAATGTATAAACAGAATTATTTTCTTATTTCTCCTAATAATTTGAACCAAAATCAATTGGTTGGTCGGAAAAATAATTTGTATTCTCAAATCATATTAGAAGGATTTGCATTTATTGTGGAAATTCCATTTTCTCTAAGATTCATACCTTCTCTAGAAGGGAAAAAAAAAATAGTCAAATCTCAGAATTTACGATCAATTCATTCACTATTTCCCTTTTTAGAGGATAATTTTTCACATTTAAATTTTGTGTTAGAGATACTAATACCCCACCCTGTACATGTGGAAATTTTGGTTCAAACTCTTCGCTATTGGGTAAAAGATGCCTCTTCTTTGCATTTATTACGATTCTTTCTTAACGAGTATTGTAATTGGAATAGTCTTATTTCTCCAAAGAAAGAGAATGTCTTTTTGAAAAAAAGAAATCAAAGATTATTTTTTTTCTTATATAATTCTCATGTATGTGAATACGAATCCATTTTCGTCTTTCTACGTAACCAATCTTCTCATTTACGATCAACATTTTTTGGAGTTCTTCTTGAACGAATCTATTTCTATGGAAAAGTCGAACGTCTTGTGAACGTCTTTGTTAAGGTTAAGGATTGTCAGGCGGACCTTTGGTTGTTCAAAGAACCTTGTATGCATTATGTTAGGTATCAAAGAAAATCAATTTTGGCTTCCAAAGGGACGTTTCTTTTGATGAATAAATGGAAATGCTACCTTA